AACAAGTACCGCTTTTCGATGAATGCCCGAACGAATAACTTAAACTTATATTATATTTGAAACGAAACCCCCCTTCTATCAATCAAACTATCCCTCAAAAATTGGAACTGACTATCCATAAAAAAGAATAATTGAGGTAATTTTCTGAAGAATATTGTGATGATCAAAAAGGAGTGGCAAAACACGACAGAAAAAAGAAAGTGGATAGGTATTATTATAAGCGATCCAATCCAACTGTTTGGTAATTAAGTAACACAAAAGAATAACAAAGAAGGGTCAAATAAAAAATTGACAAGATATGTATGATCCATCTGGATCCAAAGCATCAATTCCAACTTCAACAAAGATTGGGCTTAAAATAAAAAGCGAAACTGCTTTATTTCAAAATCATTTACATTTAATATATAGGATGAATCCATTATTTCGATCCGTTACTTGTTTTGTTGCTGAATTGAGTGAATTTCCATATACATAAAACAGAAAAGACCCCCAAAAGAGTTTCGTTTTAGGGTTGTTACATCTGCGTCTGCTTTGGCTCAAATCAGCGTTCTGAAGAAACTTCAGTGAAGTTATGTTAGAGAAAAAAGAGGATTTTTTACTTTTTCTCTCCTGCTGATAAAGCATTCATTCTTTAGTTCATTTCTCAAAAAACCTCAATTGGTACACGCAAGAAATAGGCCAATTCGGCAGCTTTTTGTTCAATTTCCCGTGGCGTAAAATTATCATCAGCGCGCGTCAAGGGAATGGCCCCCTGTCCTCGGATTTCCATATAAAGAACACGACGAGCATAAATACCCTCTTTAACTTCTATTCGGACAGACTGAATATCGTTTATCAGAAATCGCAGGAGGACACGACGATTTTTTCCAGGGAATCCCCAACGAAAAAGACACACTATTCCTTCTTTTCTATCGAATCGATCATAACCACTACCTACATTCCACGAAATTGTACACCATAAATAGGCGCTAATAAAAAGACCCGCGACCCCATAAAAAGACATTACGAGCCCTTGTGGAAAAAAAATGATTTGTTGAGACGGAAATAAAGATATCAAATTTTTACCAAGATAACTGGAAGTTCCAACCGATAAGAAGCCTAATGAACCTAAAAAAAGGATAATGGCCCAGCAAAAATTACTTATTTTTCGAGACCCCCTTATAAGTTCTATCCATATATGTTCTGATTGCCAACTCATACTTGATCTGATTTCATTTTATTGGAATTGAGAGCATAGCCCAATGAATTTCATTTTACTGTTTTTGTTTCCGAAATAACTCTCATCAACTAGCACTATTTTGATGTGAACCTTTAGGAATAGTTCATAAAATTGGTTAGATGGAAAAAACCTCTTCACTTCATGACCCTACTAAGGATATCGACATACATATTAATATATGGCCTTTCCATTTTAGACATCCGCCAATCCTGATTCTAGTTGAAAATAGCTAGAATTCATTTACCCATGTAGCATTTTCTGTATGTATAAAAGCTCTTTCATTTATGTATGTTCGATTTTTGTTCAGCAGAAACCCCGTGTTATACCATATTCCAATAAATAGAGAGTTTTTTTATCTAAGTTCAAAAAAAAATGAGATTTAGTGCTATCAGATCTAAACAATCTTGTTTTTTTGAACATAAAGAAATAAAGAAGCCATTGCCATTGCCGGAAATACTAGGCCTACTAAAGGCACAAAAATAGAGGGAAAGTTGAAAGTTATCATAGAATGAATACCTCGATTTACTATTTGTACCTAATATTATTATATTGTTTCTATTCTTATAAATATATCTTGTAAGAATTCTAATTAATAATTTTCAATTAAGAATTCTAATTCTAGAATTCTTATTAATTCGATTCTAAAATTCGATTCTAATTAGTATATTGTAATTATGAGATTTTCATTTTAATTAATATAGATCAAAGTATATATCTAAGTGAGTATATATAATAAGTGCAAGGAATGTAGAACTAACTAAATGGACTTATTCATCTTTCGACATGAAAGATATGTATGATAATTTAGTTTCTTATTCTTCCTCTATTCTTATTCGTTTGTTCTTGTCTTCTAATTTAATATTTAATAAAGAAAAGGTTTTTTACAAATTAACGAAAGATTTCTAGGCTTCTTAGTCAAAATGAGAGATATAGAAAAATACACAATTATATATTTTCTATATTTGAATTTATTCGATAATACATACGTAAGAAGGGAAGATGAACTTCGCCTAATTTCACAAAAGCAAGAAGTCATTCTTTTATAGAGGCTTGCTGATTCGTAATCATGAATATTTAGTAATCAGAAATATTAGTAAAAAAAAAAAAAAGAAAAATTCTATGCAACTTGTGATTCTTTCTACAATTAGATCTTATAGATCTTAAGTCACTAAAGAAAACCCCATTCTTCTTATTTTTACTTTGATTCCGATAAACTAACTACGTGTTTACTACAAAAAACTAATTAAACTTCATACTCTTTGAATTTTGATTCAAAGGAAA